CAAACCCATTTTTTTTTTAATTCATTAAAAAAGAGAGTGGTTTTATTCGAAGCGCTTCGTGATTTTCAACCAATTATGTGCTTCAATATAATTACCTGGAGTAAGCGCTATAGCTTGTTTCCAATACTCAGCAGCTTGATCGGACCAAGCTTCCGCAATTTCAGAATCACCCTGTAGAATGGCCTGTTCTCCCCGGTCGGAATAGGTGGTTCCTTCCCTTAGAACCGTACTTGAGAGTTTCCTATCTCATACGGCTCAAAAATCGATTCTTTTTGTGTCCTATCTTAATCTACCCTATGCTAACTGAATTAGATTTCTCATAAACCTATCCCATTTTTTCTTGGGTTAACCAGAAGAAGTTAATTACATAAGTTTCAAACCCTAATTTTGATCAATAATCAGAATCAGTTTGATCTTTTCTCCCACCTTCAGAAGAATGAAGCATAGGTATCCCCACAATATCGTTAGAATTTTCTGAAAGGTAACTATCTCGGTTTCATATATGGAATTCATATAGAATCTTTGAAAAAGACTTTTTTCCATAAGAAAAAAGAACTTACTATCTTTGGGATCTGATGCTACACCGCTGCTTAATACCTTAGTGGATTGACTCTATTACATAAGTTGATTCCTAACTTTTGTCCCATATCATGACATAAGTAAGCAGTTCTTAACTGTATCGACTCAATAGCTCGCTAATTGATCTTTACGGTGCTTTCTCTATCAATTTGATCCTTTATCCATAGAATATAGTATATAGGCTGCACTCATTTTTTTTTCTTCCTATTTTGGTTCTCGTGAAGTCTCTTTCCTTGCTACAGCTGATAAAAATCGTTGCTTTGGACGATGCATTATGTAGAAAGCCTATTTTTTCTAGTATTTACTAGCCAATTTGATCTTTGCTTTTTTTCCTTATTTCTATAGTGGAGATAGTCGCACGTAATGACAGATCACGGCCATATTATTAAAAGCTTGTGGTAAGAATGGGTTTCGTTCTAGTGCCCGGAAATAATATTCCAAAGCCTTTGTATGCTCTCCATTGCTTGTGTGTATAAGGCCTATGTTATAGAGTATATAACTTCGATCATAGGGATCAATTTCTGGTCGCGTAGCTTCATAATAATTCTGTAAAGCTTCCGCATAATTTCCTTCGGATTGAGCCAACATCCGTTACGGTCGTTCATTCTATTCAAAAAATCTCCGTTCCAGAACCGTACATGAGATTTTCATCTCATACGGCTCCTCCCTTCTGCGCATAGTACTAAGGGGAATAATCCATAGAATAAAAATTGAACTATTCTCATCTCATTATGAACTGAAAGGAACTAGTATTTTTACAAGAAATCTCTAGCCAGCCTTCCCGCAAGAGGTTTTTTCTTAACACCAATCATATTAGTGTTAGATATAAATGGTAACTCCAACAATTTCTTTGTTCTCAACGCCTTCTATTTCCAGGAATTAGTCACTTCAACGATCTTTGATGGTTATACGGGTATCCAAAGTACAAACGAGATGGATGTTTGTTGTCCCAACCATTCTTGTTAGTCCCGATACCGATAAGGAAAGGGGGAATTTATAACAAAGTTTTTGTGTTGTTGATTCCTAGGTGTAGTGCTTTTTCCCTTATGCCGTCTATTGGTACTGATGTAGTGTAGGATTGACCCGCAATACAGAACCCATAGGTGTAACCTTTCGCTCAATACTCAAATCAACAATTGAAACATCTGAGGCTGCATCAATCGAGGATACACGATAGAAGGAATTGTTCTATCTCCAAACTTCACCTTCACCGAGCGTAGGTTTATTTCAAGAATTTCGTTCTTTCTATACCGAACCGCGTCTCTTTCTCGTAAGACTGAGGTGAGGGCTAAAAAAAACAAGAAAAAAGAATCAAATCGCACCATCTCTGTAATAGGTAAATGCCTTTTTTTCTCCTGAAGTTGTCGGAATTATTCGTAATAAGATATTGGCTACAATTGAAGAGGTCTTATCAATAAAATTTCCATTTATATTAGATCTAGGCATAATTAGCAATCCATTCTAGAATTCTTTTCATTACCCCTGGGGAAAATGATCCCACAAACAAAGCAAAGGAATTATACAGTACGAAATAACATAAAAACAGACTAATTTTATTCTAATAAATAGATATTAAATAGATATGGGCTTTCCACTTAAATTGTCCCCTTTTGTTTGGGAAAGATATGAGATATTGGAATCAGATTGATTTCATTCCCATTTTTGTAGTATACCAATGAGCGGAACTATTACTATTTCATCTAAGTTAAATAACCAAGGACTTTTTTTACTACAGATTCTGATAACTCGAGAAGTTTTGATTTGGTTATGATCCAAAGAGAAAAAAGAATGGAATAATCATTCCATGAAAAAATAGAGTAGAGTAACCATACCTTCTGTTTGCATAACGTGTATACACCACGCCATACAATCGAAATATCAAAATCCATGGGACGATTCATAAATTTGGAATAGATCCGCGGGGTAGCTGATGAATGAGAGAAGTTTTTGTTGAGAAATATTAAATGGGAAAGGAATTCTTCCTATGGAACTAGTGATCGGTCGTACCTGTACTGCAGTAATATGAATAACTCGCTATTCACTCAGTTTCTGGTCAATAATAAGATTATGTAGGAGAGATGGCCGAGTGGTTCAAGGCGTAGCATTGGAACTGCTATGTAGGCTTTTGTTTACCGAGGGTTCGAATCCCTCTCTTTCCGTTTCTGTTAATTCACCAATGTTATCGACCACAATGTATCAAATCAAATAACAATTGAAACCATTATTCCAGCAATAAGACCCTTATTTGATAGAAATTCTCTATTCCTAATTATTGTGGTTATAAAATAGGAAAGAGCAAAAAAGAAAAAAATCCTACTGTTGATCCATTTGTGATAGGTGAAAAAATGCGGATGGATTAAGGCCCTTAGATCTATTTAGTTCGGCGAAAAGGGGACAAAATTCTATGAACCTTTCTTTCTTAATTTTGTTAGGTTCAAGTCTGACGAGAATAATATTCTACGACTAACAACTCATTTATTTGCAAACCGATCCATTTACTATCTATTATTTGATTTACTAATCCTTTATATTGGAATGAGTCAATAGTCAAATGTTTTGGCAATTCCTCATGGACGGATGAAGCAATATAATTTTGAATCAGGCCTTTTGATCTTTGGTTATCCTTCGCAGTAATAGTATCTCGGGGTTTGCAACGATAACTTGGTATATCCACTATACGACCATTAACTAAAATATGTCTATGGTTAACCAATTGCCTGGCTCCGGGGATGGTCGAAGCCATACCCAATCGAAAGAGGATGTTATCCAAACGCATTTCAAGTAGTTGTAGTAAAACCTGACCCGTTGACCCTTTGGCTTTTCCAGCGATATGTACATATCTAAGTAATTGTCGTTCTGTCAGACCATAATGAAAACGCAATTTCTGTTTTTCTTCTAAACGAATACGATATTGTGATTTTTTCCCAGAACGCAATTGGTTTTTAAGATCACTTCCGGATCTAGGTCTTTTACTAGTTAGTCCTGGTAAAGCTCCCAGACGGCGTATTTTTTTAAAACGAGGTCCTCGGTAACGAGACATAAAGACTCCTTTTTTTTATTTTATTGAAATTTCATTTTACACAATAAATCTAAATTTAAACTGAACTAAAGGATAAACAAAGCAAAATCGACTGATGAAGTACTACAAAAAAAAATGAATTGTATCAACATCTAGATTTTTTGTATTTGTATATATATATATATAGGAAGTTGAAGCTCCGTTTGATGATTTGTTCTGTAGAGATCTAATTGCTCTAATCCATTTTTAGTAATAATTGCAAGTTACCACGACATAATAGATCGCTGATCCAGCATTTTATTTGAAGAAAAGGAGAGATTATCAATCTCGGAAAAATAGATAGAGAAAAAGCCGGCTATCGGAGTCGAACCGATGACCATCGCATTACAAATGCGATGCTCTAACCTCTGAGCTAAGCGGGCTCACATAAGAGAAAAATTGCGTAACAAATAGAAATATTGTATAGGAATTCCGGAAAATGTCGGATCTTAGCTATTAATTTCATATGAACTAAACTAATTAATAGAGTTCTATAGCTAGAAGTTCGAAGTTCTAAGCTAAGTTCCTTTTAGAAATAATTAAAATAAAAAAAGAAAATAATAAAAAAATAATAAATATAAAATATAATAAAGTAATATTAATAAATTATTAAAAAATATTTCATCAATCATAACCATAATATATGATCATATCAAATTCAATTGGGAATTCTAATTAGAATAAATAGAATTTTTCTTAAAGCTTAACTAAAGCAGTTATAGATAGTAAATTATGTTAATTTCATTATAGCGGATCGGTCCTAAGAAAAGAATAAGATAAGGATAAAGATACAATCTAAATTAGATTGAGACATTATTCTGGTTTCATTTTGAAAAGGAGGAAATAGGACGAAAAAAAAAAAGAATGAATATCGAACGTTACAGTATTACAAATCGCACTGTAAAAATGAAAGGGAGAGATAAAATAGATATGGGATATATCTATTCATCTTGAATTGAAAATACATCAATGATAGAATTATTTCTGATTGAAATAAACAAGGTTTATCCAATAGAAATGAACTGATATAGGATGGTCAAAAAAAGAAAATAGCAGCCTTTTCGATATAGAAATCATTAGATAATGAATTCAACGGTTTCAAAAAAAGAAATAAATGAAAGAGATGGATGAAATTATAAATGTATCTTGGTCTCAAAGAAAAGGGAAAGGGGGATATGGCGAAATTGGTAGACGCTACGGACTTGATTGGATTGAGCCTTGGTATGGAAACCTGCTAAGTGGTAACTTCCAAATTCAGAGAAACCCTGGAATTAAAAATGGGCAATCCTGAGCCAAATCTTTCTTTTGGAAAAACAAGGGTATAAAACTAGAATAAAAAAGGATAGGTGCAGAGACTCAATGG